ACAAACTCTTTTTTTTTGAGGATCCGCTGTAATAATGAGAAAGATTACTGCATATGCGCACAAATCGGTCGATAATATCAGAATCCGACGAATCGGCCCAGGTCGACTTACTAATGGGATGTCCTAATGCGTTACAAAATTTCGATTTTGCCAATGATCCAATCAGAGGAATAATTGGAACTATTGTATCGAGTTTCTTCTTAGCATTATCTATTATAAATGACTTTTCCAGCATCTGATTCCGTACCACTAAAGGATTTAGTCGCACACTTGAAAGATAGCCCCAAAAGTTGAGAGAATGCTTGGATAATTGGTTTATATAAACCCTTTCCGGTTGAGACCACGCATAAAAATGACATTGACATAAATTGACAAGGTAATATTTCCATTTATTCATCAGAAGAGGCGTATCTTTTGAAACCAAAATGGATTTTCCTTGATATCTAACGTAATGCATGAAAGGATCTTTCAATAACCATAGGATGGCCTGAAAATCATTAGCAAAGACTTTTGCAAGATGGTCCATTTTTCCATAGAAATACATTCGTTCAAAAAGAATCCGAGAGGATGTTGATCGTAAATGAGAAGATTGGTTACGAAGAAAAAGAAAGATGGATTCGTATTCACATACATGAGAATTATATAGGAAGAAGAATAATCTTGGGTTACTCTTTGAAAAAAAGGAAATAGATTTCTTTGGAGTAATAAGACTGTTCCAATTACAATACTCGTGGAGAAAGAACCGTAATAAATGCAAAGAAGAGGCATCTTTTGCCCAGTAGCGAAAAATTTGAACCAAGATTTCCAGATGGATAGGGTAGGGTATTAGTACAGCTGACACATAATTTAAATGTGAGAATTTGTCCTCTAAAAAAGGAAATATTGAATGAATTGATCGTAAATTATGAAATTTTACTATTTCTGACCTTTCTAAGGAAGATACTAATCGTAGGGAAAATGGAATTTCCACAATAACTGCAAGTCCCTCCGATATCATTTGAGAATACAAATTCTTGTTGTACCTAAAAAATGTATTTTGGTTAGAATCATTAACGGAAATAATCAAATGATTCTGTTGATACATTCGAGGAATTAAAGATTTTACAATTAGTAAACTAGATTTATTGTCATAACCTACATTTTCCAACAAAATAGATCTATTTAAACCATGATCATGAGCAAGTGCATAAATATACTCCCGAAAGATAAGTGGGTATAGGAAGTAATGTTGCCGAGATTTATCTAGTTTTAAATATCTTTGAAATTCTTCCATTTGAAATTAGATTTGAACCAAAGGTAGGGGATTTATTTTATTTGGTTATCAAATGATACATTTATTTTATTGGGTTATCAAATGATACATAGTACGATACAGTAAAAACAAGGTATTATAGTAAGAAAAGAATAGATACCTCGGAAACAGGTTAAATTCATCAACGGATTCTTTATCTTCTCTTTTTCCATCTAATTGGTTTATGTTCCTTATAGGATAACAAGATAATTAGAAATCTTTTATTTTTTCAAGCCAACCGCTCTTTTGATTTTGGAAAAAAATCTCTTTATCAATATGCCGCTTCTTCTACACATTCATCTCCACCCCATAATGGAGAATAGCTAATAATTAGGACTCGTTAAAAAAAAATAGAAAATCCACTTATGGGAAAAGACTTTCCCGCATCAGGCACTAATAAATTTTTAACGTCTAATTAGATCGGGAAATCAAGCATTCAAATTAAGAACGGAAGCTCGTTGCTTTTTTCCTTATTCGTTATAATAATATTGGGGCCACGGGGCTCTATCCATTTATTTACTCGACCCTATTTTTATTTGAATTTATTTTGTTCCGCGCCAAGAATTCAAACAAGGTTTTGGACCGATCGGGTAAGAATGAAATATTCTCAGAATTCTCCACTGATACGACATGCTGTTTTTTCCATTCATTCCTTTCAGGATCAGTCGTGGTCTTACAAACTCTACCGACGGTATGGACGAATCACTTGCTTCATACAAATGTGTAAAAGATGCTAGCCGCACTTAAAAGCCGAGTACTCTACCGTTGAGTTAGCAACCCAAATAAAATAATTTAGGATGTGTAGATACAATCGGAATCAAATAAATAAAGAGATTTAATTGCACGACACAATCAAAACATTAAATTAGCAAGAAATGAAATATAAAAATTTCTATCTGAACATATAAAAAAAATGAAATTATATATATATATATTTTTTTCAATCAAAAAGACTTCTTGTATCACAGCAAACCCAAGAAACCCATCATTTGAATGAAGTAAAAAACCAAACCTATGGAACGGAGATAAATAGATCCATTTCCCCACGATCAGATTATATTTGTTTGATATACTGTTGTCAATATGAATGTTGATAAAAGAATACAATGAAGAAAACAAAAGAATCAATTAATTCAATTTAAATAGAAAAAAAAAAATAAAACTAAATCTAAAGATAATTTACATAGATACAAAAAAAAAGGATGTAGATGGAAGAATAAATTAAGGAAAAGGAAGAAGTAGGAAAAAATCTCGAGTTTATTCAATCAATAATCAATATAAGTAGACTAAGAAAGCATAAGTAGACTAAGAAAGCTTAATCCCCCGTTTTTTTTTATTTGTTAATAGTAATAGAGTTGCAACGAAAAGGACTGAAGGTGATGTCAAAATTTTATTTTATATTATTTATATTATATATTTAATATTTATTTATTAATATTTATTTATATTTTATATTTATTTATATTTTATATTATTTATATTATATATTTATTATATATTTAATTATTTATAATTATTTATATTATATATTATTTTTATCTTATTTCTAATTCTAGACCCAATTCCTTCATTTATTCACTTGATGTCTTTTTTCTATCCATTTTAATTTTATATCAATCTTATATCAATTTATATCAATAAAAGTCTATCAATAAAATAGATTTTTGTAGTTATATAACACGGCATTCTATGGTAGAAATAATAAATAGGTATGAATAGAGTAAGAAAAAAAAAAGGGGGGGGAGTAGTAGAGAAAAGGTTATACAAAGTTATATACAAGTCACTCACACCCTCTTTTTTTTTTTATTTCATTAATTTTCTTTGGTTAAGGCAAAGTTCCGTAAAAACCCCCGCCTTCTTTGAAATATCATGAACAGTTCCTGTAGGTTGAGCGCCTTTTTCAAGGAAATATAAAATAACAGAAACATTTAAATAGGTCTGATTCTTTATCGGATCATAAAAACCAACTTTCCGAAGATCTCTTCCTTCTCTTCGGGATCGAACATCAATTGCAACGATTCGATAAATGGCCCATTGGGATAGGTGTAGATAAACAATACCCCCCTTAGAAACGTATAAGAAGTTTTCGCCTCGTACGGCTCGAGAAAAATGATTTGATTCGAAGTTATGTCTCTGTATAGAATTATAATGTCAAATAGCTCCATAAAATCATCAAATCAATTAGACTATGATTTAAGTCCTTTTTTCTTTTTCTTCTTCTTTCCCGAAAAAAGATTTCCCGAAAAAGAAATCATTCGTACCCCCCTAACTCAAGTCGGATAACTCTCAAATAGCTCAAAAGAAAACCTTTAGGCATTTTATTTATTATTTATTGAGTGGTCTCTAACCCCCTTATTTTTGTTTTTCCGTTTTAAAATCTATTTTGATTCTTCATTCTGATCTAGTTGTTGAGACAATTGAAAAGGGTATTTCCTTGTTCCAAAATCCTTTATCTTTGCCTTGAATCATTGGGTTTAGACATTACTTCGGTGATCTTTAATCATTTCAAAATGGCAGCAACATACCATTTTTTTTTTTTTATTTCTTTCTATCAAACAAAGAATCATATGAACGATTGATTTCCGCGTGATACACTTTTTGTTTTGATCGAAAGAGTTTTCCCAATTCCAACAAACTTTACTTTTGTATTTGAAACTTGCTCGAATTTGATCCTTTCTATTTCTATATTATATCGAATATATATTTACATATTTACGAAGTTGTTCCAACTTATTGATTGGCACTAACCCTAGATCCTTGCCCCTGAGAAATGAATCAATACTTTCTACTCGAGCTCCATCATGTATTATTTACATTTTTTCATCCCAACCCAATAAAAAATAAGGGTTCTAATGTGTAACAGACCAAACGATGTCGAGCCAAGAGCACCCTCATTTCTATATAATAGAAAATGGTGGATGTAAGAATCCACAGCGGATCATGTCCTTCAAGTCACACGTTGCTTTCTACCACATCGTTTCAAACGAAGTTTTACCATAACATTCCTTTAGTTTGGAACCGGTATGTAATTGATTCAATTATGGAATCATGAATAGTCATTGGTTCAGTCGGTACATAGTAATCCATACTTTTTACTTCTATATGAATGGGCAGTTGATGAATACGAATAAATAAGTTCTTTTTGAATCTAGATCCTCAAGTGACTCGATAGGATAGATTCACCAATCTTACACTTCTTCGAGTACCAAGGACTCATAAGAAATCATTAAAAAGATTTAATTGAAAAAATGTCTATCTCGATATTATTATTTGAATAAAGTTTTACAGTTTTACAGTAAGGATTGCCTTTTATCATCATAAGAGAGATAAATCCATATTCGGATTCGGATTCGGATTAAAACATCAATGATTTAAGACAAATAGATAGATCGAAAAACGAATCTTTTAATTCAAACTCTTTTGATCTATGTTCCCATCTTTCCTGGATCACACATAGATTAAATTACATCTGCGTGTTATTTGAACTCGATAAAATTTGTGAATATTATTTAGAGAAGAATCATTACAAATAAGAAACAAGAATCACATTTATTATAAACAGAAGATTGTTCAAGAAGGAATTATTCTGATATATAATAATAATAAAATATATAAAATATATAATGGGTAGGCTCTGGGACGGAAGGATTCGAACCTCCGAATAGCGGGACCAAAACCCGTTGCCTTACCGCTTGGCCACGCCCCATTTCTATTTCTATTCGACCCTACTAGACATTAATATTGGTATTGGTTGTTCGTCAATTCCAGTTCAAATATCTATGAAATAGATTAGATTGTTGCTAGGATTTTGATCCGTGTAGATATAGAATTAGAATGAAACTGAATTTATTGATCATAATATATAATTCAATTAAGATATTGTATGAAAGTATGATTTCCTCTATTCTTTTTTGATTTGAGAATTGAAGAATTTTTGATTGGGTGAGTTTCAAAAGAAGGGTTTTTTGGTCTACCTTACTTTATTCATTTTTATATCAATAATATATTAATAACTAATATATTAATAACTCAATCAAAATATAATATTAATAACTCAATCAAAATATAATTAGCTTCATTCAAGAACAAAATGTTTGTTATGCTTAATATCTTTAGTATGGTCTGTATCTGTCTTAATTCTGCCTTTTATTCAAGCAGTCTTTTCTTCGCCAAATTGCCCGAGGCCTACGCTTTTTTGAATCCAATCGTGGATGTTATGCCAGTAATCCCTGTGCTCTTTTTTCTCTTAGCTTTTGTTTGGCAAGCTGCTGTAAGTTTTCGATGAGATCTTTAATACTGTCCTAGAAAAATTCACGACCTATTCGAGCAAAAAAAAATTCTAACAATTGATAAGATCAGATAAGTCTTACAGTATGAACCCTCAATTCAAACATTGAAATTCTTGTATAGCTGCGATAAATCTGGATCACCTCATTTCCTCATTCTGGCCTTTTTTTCCCTTCCATTGAAAAAACCCTATTAGAGTCCCCCACAATATCTAATTGTGGGTATGAAAGAAAATTTTTGGTAATGAACGACTCGACTCTTATTACAAATGAATTTCTGAACATTCTTTTCTATTTCTAGAAATCACTTCATTTCTTGGTGTCAAAATAGGATATGTGGTATAAAAATAGGGAATCTATTCTCTTTTTTTCCCAACCCAAAAAATGATCTTGGAGATTGTGTAATGCTTACTCTCAAACTCTTTGTTTACACAGTAGTGATATTTTTTGTTTCTCTCTTCATCTTCGGATTCCTATCTAATGATCCAGGACGTAATCCTGGACGTGAAGAATAAAAAATAAGGTTTTTTTGTTTTCTTTTTTTTTTTTTTTGTTGTTTTTCTTGTTTGATTTTTAAATGTTCTTGGGATTTTATCTATTCCACATCTTTAACTATAAAAAAAAAAGAAAAATAAAAAGGAAAGGGGGTTCGAAAAATTCGAAAGATAAATAAAATACTAAGTCATCAACGGAAAGAGAGGGATTCGAACCCTCGGTACGAATTGCTCGTACAACGGATTAGCAATCCGACGCTTTAGTCCACTCAGCCATCTCTCCCAATTGAAAAAGGATAATTACTATGTTACATTACACAAAAAGTAAGGCTTGAAAAAAAGCTCTTTTTTATCTCTCTTTATTATATATTTTATTTTTATCTCTTTATTATATATTTTATATATCTCGTATCTCGCTTTTTTTTATTTATATACAACTTTTATATACAACTTTTATCATATCAGCGATTCCAATTCCATTTAGATATATTTAGATATTTAGATAAAGTTTTAGATAAAGTAAAGGCTCGAAAGAGATATCTCCAACTCAATATAACTCAATATTCCAATCAATATATAATCAATAGAAATCAATATAGAATATAATTTTTATTTATAAAAAAAAAGAATACTTCTTTTGATTCTATATTCTATATAAAAGAATAGATAAGAATACCTTTTTTTTCGTCCGAAAAGGGGCCCTTTTTTTATTTCCACGGCCTGGCCCTGGTCAGTACCTAGCCGGGGCCTTTTTTTGTTCCAATGAATCGTAGTAGATAAAATGATTTATTTGATTTGAAAAATGCTTGCTATTGAAACAACAACAATCAGAAGCAGGACTGTTTTCATTCTTATGATATAGAATGATATAGAATCAAAGTGTCATTTTTTATTTTATTATTTATATTTATTTTATTATTTCTTTTTATTTTCTATTTTTTTTACTGAAAAAAAAAAAAAGAAAACAAAAAATTATGGATTCTTGCACAATTCATTTTAAACTTAAGTAGTTTTGTCGATCCATATCCGTCAAAAAACCTCCAAAAAAAGAAAGAACTTTTTATTTAGTTATTTAAACGAGTCCTCTTTTCTTAATCTCATTAGGTTCCCTAACGAAATACCTCTTTTCATGATTCTTTTCTGATTCTATATTGATTATAGATTTCGCCTGATTCCCTTGCTCGACAAAAGGTCCATTTATATACAATAATCGCACCGTAGCGGGTATAGTTTAGTGGTAAAAGTGTGATTCGTTCTATTAATCCCCTTAATAGTTAAGGGGTCCCTCGGTTTGATTCATATTCCGATCAAAAATTTTATTTCTTAAAAGGATTTAATCCTTTACCTCTCAATGAAAGACTCGAGGAAGAACATACATTCTCGTGATTTGTATCCAAGAGTCAATTAGAAATCGAAAAATTGGATTATG